GTCCTTGTAGCTTATAATAAAGCATGACACTGAAGATGTCAAGATGGCTGCCACACACACCCAAGGACAAAAGACTTGGTCCTAACCTTACTGTTAGTTTTTGCTAGGTATATACATGCAAGTATCCGCGTTCCGGTGTAGATGCCCTGGACACCTTAATTAGGTAGATAGGAGCGGGTATCAGGCTCACCACAACCGTAGCCCAAAACGCCTTGCAATTGCCACACCCCCACGGGTAATCAGCAGTAGTTAATATTAAGCAATGAGTGCAAACTTGACTTAGCCATAGCAAATCTAGGGTTGGTAAATCCTGTGCCAGCCACCGCGGTCATACAGGAGACCCAAATTAACTTTATAACGGCGTAAAGAGTGGTCACATGTTATCCAAGTAGCTAAGACTAAAAAACATCTAAGCTGTCGCAAGCCCAAGATGTCAGTAAGACCTCCACATCAAAGAAGATCTTAGAACAACGATCAATTGAACTCCACGAAAGCCAGGGCCCAAACTGGGATTAGATACCCCACTATGCCTGGCCCTAAATCTTGATGCTTACACCTACTAAAGCATCCGCCCGAGAACTACGAGCACTAACGCTTAAAACTCTAAGGACTTGGCGGTGCCCCAAACCCACCTAGAGGAGCCTGTTCTATAATCGATGATCCACGATATACCTTACCATTCCTTGCCAAAACAGCCTACATACCGCCGTCGCCAGCCCACCCACACTGAAGGCCCAACAGTGGACGCAATAGCCCAACCACGCTAATAAGACAGGTCAAGGTATAGCCTATGGAATGGCAGTAATGGGCTACATTTTCTAAACTAGAACATAACGGCAAAGGGGTATGAAACAACCCCTAGAAGGCGGATTTAGCAGTAAAGTGGGACAATCGAGCCCTCTTTAAGCCGGCCCTGGGACACGTACATACCGCCCGTCACCCTCCTCGCAGGCGCCCCCCCCCCCCCATAAATTAATAAATTACTCAGCCGAAGATGAGGTAAGTCGTAACAAGGTAAGTGTACCGGAAGGTGCACTTAGACCACCAAGACGTAGCTTAAACAAAAGCATTCAGCTTACACCTGAAAAATGTCTGCTAATACCAGATCGTCTTGATGCCAAACTCTAGCCCAATCGACATGACCTGGAATAACAAAGCTACTACCCCAAACCCAACTAAAGCATTCACTAGTCCCAGTATAGGCGATAGAAAAGACACCATTGGAGCGATAGAGACCACGTACCGTAAGGGAAAGATGAAATAACAATGAAAACTAAGCTATAAACAGCAAAGATCAACCCTTGTACCTTTTGCATCATGGTCTAGCAAGAAAAACCAAGCAAAATGAATTTAAGTTTGCCACCCCGAAACCCAAGCGAGCTACTTACGAGCAGCTATTATTGAGCGAACCCGTCTCTGTGGCAAAAGAGTGGGATGACTTGTTAGTAGAGGTGAAAAGCCAATCGAGCTGGGTGATAGCTGGTTGCCTGTGAAACGAATCTTAGTTCACTCTTAATTCTTCTCCAAGGAAACTCACGAACCCTAATGAAGCGAATTAAGGGCTATTTAAAGGAGGTACAGCTCCTTTAAAAAAGAATACAATCTCTACGAGCGGATAAATATTAACCCCCTAGCTGAACTGTGGGCCCTCAAGCAGCCATCAACAAAGAGTGCGTTAAAGCTCTACACCACAAAAATATAAGAACCCAATGACTCCCTCCCCATTAACAGGCTAACCTATATTCAGATAGGAGAACTAATGCTAGAATGAGTAACCAGGGTCCTCCCTCTACGACGCAAGCTTACATCCGTACATTATTAACAAACCCCCAATATACGACAAATCAAACAAGCACAGTATTAAACACATTGTTAACCCGACAGAGGAGCGTCCATTAAGAAAGATTAAAACCTGTAAAAGGAACTAGGCAAACCCGTCAAGGCCCGACTGTTTACCAAAAACATAGCCTTCAGCAAACCTAAAACAAGTATTGAAGGTGATGCCTGCCCGGTGACTCACGTTCAACGGCCGCGGTATCCTAACCGTGCAAAGGTAGCGCAATCAATTGTCCCATAAATCGAGACTAGTATGAATGGCTAAACGAGGTCTTAACTGTCTCTTACAGGCAATCGGTGAAATTGATCTCCCTGTACAAAAGCAGGGATAAACCCATAAGACGAGAAGACCCTGTGGAACTTTAAAATCAGCGACCACCCTTCAAATCGCATGCTCACCCACTGGGTTCACCGACACACAAGGCTCTGGTCCGCATTTTTCGGTTGGGGCGACCTTGGAGCAAAACAAAACCTCCAAAAATTAGACCACATCTCTAGACTGAGAGCAACCCCTCAACGTGCTAATAGCATCCAGACCCAATATAATTGATCAATGGACCAAGCTACCCCAGGGATAACAGCGCAATCTCCCCCGAGAGTCCGTATCGACGGGGAGGTTTACGACCTCGATGTTGGATCAGGACATCCTAGTGGTGCAGCCGCTACTAAGGGTTCGTTTGTTCAACGATTAACAGTCCTACGTGATCTGAGTTCAGACCGGAGTGATCCAGGTCGGTTTCTATCTATGATGAACTCTTCCCAGTACGAAAGGATAGGAAAAGTGAGGCCAATACCACAAGCAAGCCTTCGCCTTAAGTAATGAAACCAACTTAATTACAAAAGGCTATCACACCACCCCACGTCCAAGAAAAGGACCAGCTAGCGTGGCAGAGCTCGGAAAATGCAAAAGGCTTAAGTCCTTTAATTCAGAGGTTCAAATCCTCTCCCTAGCTTAACCTACCCCATGACTAACTACCCTCTACTAATCAACCTAATCATAGCCCTCTCCTATGCCCTACCCATCTTAATCGCAGTAGCTTTTCTTACACTGGTAGAACGCAAAATCCTAAGCTACATGCAGGGCCGAAAAGGCCCGAACATCGTCGGCCCCTTTGGACTTCTCCAACCCCTAGCGGACGGCATCAAACTGTTCATCAAAGAACCCGTCCGACCTTCAACATCTTCCCCAATCCTATTCATTGCTACCCCAGTCCTAGCTCTTCTTCTATCCATCTCAATCTGAACCCCATTACCCATTCCATTCTCTCTGGCAGACCTCAATCTGGGACTTCTATTCTTACTAGCCATATCAAGCCTAATAGTTTACTCTATCTTATGATCAGGCTGAGCCTCCAATTCCAAATACGCCCTAATTGGAGCACTACGAGCGGTAGCCCAGACAATCTCCTACGAGGTAACCCTAGCCATCATTCTTCTTTCCGTCATCCTCCTTAGCGGTAACTACACTCTGAACACCCTAGCAATCACCCAAGAACCCCTATACCTTATTTTTTCCTGCTGACCCCTTGCCATAATATGATACGTCTCCACACTGGCCGAAACCAACCGTGCCCCCTTCGACCTGACAGAGGGAGAGTCCGAACTGGTATCCGGATTCAACGTAGAATACGCAGCAGGTCCTTTCGCACTTTTCTTTCTAGCCGAATACGCCAATATTATACTCATAAATACGCTAACCACAATCCTATTCTTCAACCCAAGCCTCTTTAACCCACCTCAAGAACTATTCCCCGTCATTCTAGCTACAAAGGTCCTGCTCTTATCAGCAGGGTTCCTATGAATTCGCGCTTCCTACCCTCGATTCCGATACGACCAATTAATACCCTTACTATGAAAAAACTTCTTACCACTCACACTAGCCCTATGTCTCTGACACACCAGCATACCAATTTGCTACGCGGGCCTACCCCCTTACCTAAGGTTTTCGTTGGAAATGTGCCTGAACACTAAGGGTCACTTTGATAAAGTGAACATGGAGGTATACCAGTCCTCTCATTTCCTTGTAATTAGAAAAGCAGGAATCGAACCCGCACTAGAGGAATCAAAACCCTCCATACTTCCTTTATATTACTTCCTAGTAGGGTCAGCTAAACAAGCTATCGGGCCCATACCCCGAAAATGATGGTTCAACTCCTTCCCCTGCTAATGAACCCCCAAGCAAGCCTGATTTTCATCACTAGCCTACTTCTAGGGACAACCATCACCCTCTCAAGTAACCACTGGGTCATGGCTTGAACCGGCCTTGAAATTAACACACTTGCCATCCTCCCATTAATCTCTAAGTCCCACCATCCACGAGCCATTGAAGCTGCCACTAAATACTTCCTAACCCAAGCAGCTGCCTCTGCCCTCGTTCTATTCTCCAGCATAACCAATGCATGATACACCGGACAATGAGACATCACCCAACTTACCCATCCAACATCCTGCCTTATTCTTACCTCAGCAATCGCAATAAAACTAGGACTAGTGCCATTCCATTTCTGATTTCCAGAAGTACTCCAAGGCTCCCCCCTCATTACTGGCCTACTCCTATCTACTGTCATAAAACTCCCCCCAATCACATTACTCTACATAACTTCTCCCTCACTAAACCCCACACTACTAACTACCTTGGCCATCCTATCCACAGCCCTCGGAGGTTGAATAGGCCTAAACCAAACACAAATCCGAAAAATCCTGGCCTTTTCCTCCATTTCTCACCTGGGCTGAATGGCAGTCATTATCATCTACAACCCAAAACTCACACTCCTTAACTTCTACCTATACGCCGTAATAACCGCAACTGTCTTCCTCACCCTAAACACAATTAAAGTACTAAAACTATCCACCCTAATAACCGCATGATCTAAAACCCCATCCTTAAACGCAATACTACTTTTAACCCTGCTTTCCCTCGCAGGACTCCCTCCCCTAACAGGATTCCTGCCTAAATGACTTATTATCCAAGAACTAACTAAACAAGAAATAATCCCGACAGCCACACTTATCTCCCTACTCTCCCTACTAGGCCTATTCTTCTACCTCCGACTAGCATACTGTGCAACCATCACACTCCCCCCGCATACTACAAGCCACATGAAACAATGGCGCACTAACAAACCAACTAACATCACAATTGCCATCCTAATCACTGTGTCCGTCATACTCCTCCCTATCTCCCCTATAATCCTCACTATTGTCTAAGAAACTTAGGATTACCTAAACCGAAGGCCTTCAAAGCCTTAAACAAGAGTTAAACCCTCTTAGTTTCTGCTAAAGTCCGCAGGCTATTACCCTGCATCCCCTAAATGCAACTCAGGTGCTTTAATTAAGCTAGGACCTTACAACTCTCCTAGACAGATGGGCTTCGATCCCACGATACTATAGTTAACAGCTATATGCCCTAACCAACAGGCTTCTGCCTAAGGCCCCGGCGCATAATTAATGCACATCAATGAGCTTGCAACTCACTATGAACTTCACTACAGAGCCGATAAGAAGAGGAATTGAACCTCTGTAAAAAGGACTACAGCCTAACGCTTAAACACTCAGCCATCTTACCTGTGACATTTATCAACCGATGATTATTCTCAACCAACCACAAAGACATTGGGACCCTATACCTAATTTTCGGCGCGTGAGCCGGAATAGTAGGTACCGCCCTAAGCCTCCTCATTCGAGCAGAACTAGGCCAACCTGGAGCCCTTCTAGGAGACGATCAAGTCTACAACGTAGTTGTCACGGCCCATGCCTTCGTAATAATCTTCTTCATAGTCATGCCAATTATAATCGGAGGGTTCGGGAACTGACTAGTTCCCCTAATAATCGGAGCCCCAGATATGGCATTTCCACGAATAAACAATATAAGCTTCTGACTACTTCCCCCATCCTTCCTACTCCTCCTAGCATCTTCCACAGTTGAAGCAGGCGTAGGAACAGGCTGAACAGTATACCCCCCACTAGCAGGCAACCTAGCCCACGCCGGAGCTTCAGTCGACCTAGCAATTTTCTCCCTACATCTAGCCGGTATCTCATCAATCCTAGGAGCAATCAACTTCATTACAACAGCGATCAACATAAAACCCCCTGCCCTATCACAATACCAAACCCCCCTATTCGTTTGATCCGTCCTAATCACCGCAGTACTATTACTCCTATCCCTTCCAGTTTTAGCCGCAGGAATCACAATACTTCTCACAGACCGCAACCTTAACACCACATTCTTTGACCCCGCTGGAGGAGGAGACCCTGTACTATACCAACACCTATTCTGATTCTTCGGCCACCCAGAAGTCTACATCTTAATCCTCCCAGGATTCGGGATCATCTCCCACGTCGTAGCTTACTACTCAGGAAAAAAAGAACCATTCGGATACATAGGAATAGTATGAGCCATACTATCCATCGGATTCCTAGGCTTTATCGTCTGAGCCCACCACATATTCACAGTAGGAATGGACGTTGACACCCGAGCATACTTCACATCTGCCACCATGATCATTGCTATCCCAACCGGAATCAAAGTGTTCAGCTGACTAGCCACACTCCACGGAGGCACAATCAAATGAGACCCCCCAATACTATGAGCCCTAGGATTCATCTTCCTATTCACTATCGGAGGACTAACAGGAATCGTCTTAGCAAACTCCTCACTAGACATTGCCCTACACGACACCTACTACGTAGTGGCTCACTTCCACTATGTGCTATCCATAGGAGCAGTATTCGCAATCCTGGCAGGCTTCACCCACTGATTCCCCCTATTTACCGGATACACACTTCATTCAACATGGGCTAAAACACACTTCGGCGTAATGTTCGTAGGTGTAAATCTAACATTCTTCCCTCAACATTTCCTAGGCCTAGCCGGCATGCCACGACGATACTCAGACTACCCAGACGCCTATACTCTATGAAACACCATCTCTTCAGTAGGCTCACTCATCTCCCTAACAGCCGTAATCATACTAGTATTCATCATCTGAGAGGCCTTCGCATCAAAACGTAAAGTCCTACAACCAGAGCTAACAAGCACTAACGTCGAATGAATCCACGGCTGCCCACCCCCATTCCACACCTTTGAAGAGCCCGCCTTCGTCCAAGTCCAAGAAAGGAAGGAGTCGAACCCCCATATGTTGGTTTCAAGCCAACCGCATAGACCACTTATGCTTCTTTCTCATAAAGAGATGTTAGTAAAATAATTACATAGCCTTGTCAAGGCTAAATTGCAGGTGAAAACCCAGCACATCTCTACTTAACATGGCCAACCATTCACAACTTAACTTCCAAGACGCCGCCTCACCTATTATAGAAGAACTGATAGGATTCCACGACCACGCCCTAATAATCGCACTAGCAATTTGTAGCCTCGTACTCTACCTGCTAACCCACACTCTCACAGAAAAACTGACATCAAACACAGTCAACGCACAAGTAATCGAGCTAGTCTGAACCATTCTCCCTGCCCTAGTCCTGGTCACACTTGCCCTACCATCCCTACGAATTCTCTACATAATGGATGAAATCAATGAACCAGATCTAACCCTAAAAGCCATCGGCCACCAATGATACTGAACCTACGAATACACTGACTCCAAAGACCTAACATTCGACTCCTACATAATCCAAACAGCAGACCTGCCCTTAGGCCATTTCCGCCTACTAGAAGTTGACCATCGCGTTGTCGTCCCCATAAACTCAACTATCCGAGTCATCGTTACCGCCGACGACGTCCTCCACTCATGAGCTGTCCCAAGCCTAGGGGTAAAAACCGATGCAATCCCAGGACGCCTCAACCAAACCTCCTTCCTCGCCTCCCGACCAGGTGTATTCTACGGACAATGCTCAGAAATCTGTGGAGCCAACCACAGCTTCATACCAATCGTAGTAGAATCCACCCCACTCGCTAACTTCGAAAACTGATCCTCTCTAATATCATCCTAATCATTAAGAAGCTATGAACCAGCATTAGCCTTTTAAGCTAAAGAAAGAGGGATCCCACCCTCCTTAATGATATGCCTCAACTAAATCCCAACCCATGATTTTTTATCATGCTCACCTCATGACTCACTTTTTCCCTAATTATCCAACCTAAAATCCTAACGTTCGTATCAATAAACCCCCCATCCAACAAGCCACCCGCCGCTCCAAGCACTACTCCCTGAACCTGACCATGAACCTAAGTTTCTTCGACCAATTCTCAAGCCCATCACTCCTAGGAATCCCACTAATCCTTATCGCAATAACATTCCCAGCCCTTCTCCTGCCATCCCTTGACAACCGATGAATCACCAACCGACTCTCAACCCTACAACTCTGATTCATCAACCTAATTACAAAACAACTAATAATACCACTAGACAAAAAAGGTCATAAATGAGCCCTAATCCTAACATCCCTCATAATCTTCCTCCTCCTCATTAACCTCCTGGGCCTGTTACCATACACATTCACCCCAACTACCCAACTATCTATAAACTTAGCCCTAGCCTTCCCCCTATGACTGGCTACACTCCTAACAGGACTGCGAAACCAACCCTCCGCCTCACTGGGCCACCTCCTGCCAGAAGGCACACCCACCCCACTAATCCCAGCCCTCATCCTGATCGAAACGACAAGCCTTCTCATCCGCCCATTAGCACTGGGTGTGCGCCTAACAGCCAACTTAACAGCAGGCCACCTACTAATCCAACTCATTTCTACCGCCACAACATCCCTATTCTCCACAATACCAATAGTCTCACTCCTAACCTTCGCAGTCCTCTTCCTACTGACAATCCTAGAAGTAGCAGTAGCAATAATCCAAGCCTACGTCTTCGTGCTCCTACTAAGCCTCTACCTTCAAGAAAACATCTAACTTTAAATGGCACACCAAGCACATTCTTACCACATAGTTGACCCCAGCCCATGACCCATCCTAGGAGCAGTTGCTGCTTTCCTAACTACCTCAGGACTAACAATATGATTCCACTGAAATTCCCCCAACCTCCTTATCCTAGGCCTACTATCAACCATCCTCGTCATATTCCAATGATGACGCGACATCGTACGAGAAAGCACATTCCAAGGCCACCACACCCCAACCGTACAAAAAGGACTACGATACGGAATAGCCCTATTCATCACATCAGAAGCCTTTTTCTTCCTGGGGTTCTTCTGAGCCTTCTTCCACTCAAGCCTAGCCCCTACACCAGAACTAGGAGGTCAATGACCACCGGTAGGGATTAAACCCCTCAACCCCATAGAAGTCCCACTCCTAAATACCGCCATCCTCCTAGCTTCAGGAGTCACCGTCACATGAGCTCACCACAGCATCACAGAAGCCAACCGAAAACAAGCAATCCAAGCCCTATCCCTAACAGTCCTCCTAGGTTTCTACTTCACCGCCCTACAAGCCATAGAATATTACGAGGCGCCCTTCTCCATCGCCGACGGAATTTACGGCTCAACATTCTTCGTCGCTACCGGATTCCACGGCCTACATGTAATTATCGGCTCTACATTCCTACTAGTATGCCTCCTACGCCTGATCAAATACCACTTCACATCAAACCACCATTTCGGGTTTGAAGCAGCCGCCTGATACTGACACTTCGTAGACGTTGTATGATTATTCCTCTACATCTCTATTTACTGATGAGGATCTTACTCTTCTAGTATATTAATTACAATCGACTTCCAATCCTTAGAATCTGGTTTAAACCCAGAGAAGAGTAATGAACATAATCCTATTCATACTAGCCATGTCACTAACCCTGAGCATCCTCCTAACCATACTAAACTTCTGACTTGCCCAAATAGCCCCAGACTCAGAAAAACTATCCCCATACGAATGCGGATTCGACCCCCTAGGATCTGCCCGACTCCCATTCTCAATCCGCTTCTTCCTAGTAGCCATCCTATTCCTCCTATTCGACCTAGAAATTGCCCTACTCCTCCCACTACCCTGAGCCACTCAACTACAATCTCCAACCACTACCTTAACCTGAACCACCACACTCATCTTACTACTCACCCTAGGCCTAGTGTACGAATGAACTCAAGGCGGACTAGAATGAGCAGAATAACAGAAAGTTAGTCTAACTAAGACAGTTGATTTCGACTCAACAGATTATAGCTCCAACCCTATAACTTTCTTTATGTCCTACCTCCACCTAAGCTTCTACTCAGCCTTTGCTCTAAGCAGCCTTGGCCTAGCCTTTCACCGAACCCACCTAATCTCTGCCCTACTATGTTTAGAAAGCATAATACTATCTATATACATCGCCCTAGCCATATGACCCATCCAAATCCAATCATCAGTATCCACTATCCTACCCATCCTCATACTAACATTCTCCGCCTGCGAAGCAGGCACAGGCCTAGCACTACTAGTAGCCTCAACCCGCACCCACGGATCCGACCACCTACACAACTTTAACCTCCTACAATGCTAAAAATCATCATCCCAACCACAACACTTCTCCCCCTAGCCCTCCTCTCCCCATGTAAACACCTATGAACTAACATCACACTGTACAGCCTACTAATCGCCACCGCCAGTCTCCAATGACTTACACCCACGTACTACCCAAACAAAGGCCTAACCCCATGAACATCAATCGACCAAATCTCCTCCCCCCTACTAGTCCTCTCATGCTGACTCCTCCCCCTCATAATCATGGCAAGCCAAAACCACCTAGAACAAGAACCCATCAATCGAAAACGAATCTTTGCCTCAACACTAGTCCTAGCCCAACTGTCAATTCTCCTAGCCTTCTCATCCTCCGAACTAATACTCTTTTACATCGCATTCGAAGCCACCCTCATCCCCACTCTAATCCTCATCACACGATGAGGAAGCCAACCAGAACGCCTAAACGCCGGCATTTACCTTCTATTCTACACTCTCATTAGCTCACTCCCACTATTAATTGCCATCCTTCACCTACAAAACCAAATCGGCTCACTCTACCTACCAATACTCAAACTTTCACACCCAACATTAAATTCTTCCTGGTCTAACTTAGCTGCAAGTCTAGCCCTCTTACTAGCCTTCATAGTTAAAGCCCCCCTATACGGCCTACATCTATGACTTCCAAAAGCCCACGTAGAAGCCCCAATTGCCGGCTCCATGCTACTAGCAGCCTTACTACTAAAACTTGGGGGCTACGGTATCATACGAATCACAATCCTGGTAAACCCATCATCAAACAACCTCCACTACCCATTCATCACCCTAGCCCTATGAGGAGCAGTAATAACCAGCGCCATCTGCTTACGTCAAATCGACCTAAAATCACTAATCGCTTACTCATCTGTCAGCCACATAGGACTAGTCGTAGCCGCAACCATAATCCAAACTCAATGAGCATTCTCAGGGGCAATAATCCTAATAATTTCACACGGCTTAACCTCCTCAATACTATTCTGCCTAGCCAACACCAATTACGAACGAACCCACAGCCGAATCCTCCTACTCACACGAGGACTCCAACCCCTCCTGCCACTTATAGCCACCTGATGACTACTAGCCAACCTGACAAATATAGCCCTCCCCCCAACAACAAACCTCATAGCAGAACTAACTATCGTAGTAGCACTCTTCAACTGATCTGCCCTAACAATCATCCTAACAGGAACCACCATCCTACTCACTGCCTCCTACACCCTATACATACTAATTATGACACAACGAGGCACCCTTCCATCTCACATCACATCCATCCAAAACTCTTCCACACGAGAGCACCTCCTCATAGCCCTGCACATAATCCCCATAATCTTACTGATCTTCAAACCTGAGCTGATCTCCGGCATCCCCACATGCAAGTATAGTTTCAACCAAAACATTAGACCGTGACTCTAAAAATAGAAGTTAAACCCTTCTTACCTGCCGAGGAGAGGTAAAGCCAACGAGAACTGCTAACTCTCGCATCTGAGTATAAAACCCCAGTCTCCTTACTTTCAAAGGATAATAGTAATCCAATGGTCTTAGGAACCATCCATCTTGGTGCAAATCCAAGTGAAAGTAATGGACCTCTCACTAGTCCTAAACACATTCATACTCCTAACCCTAGCGACCCTTTCCACCCCCATCCTACTTCCACTACTATCCGACAACCTCAAAAACACCCCTAACACAATCACGAACACAGTCAAGACCTCATTCTTAATCAGCCTGATCCCCATAACAATTTTCATCTACTCCGGAACAGAAAACCTCATTTCCCTCTGAGAATGAAAATTCATCATAACCTTCAAAATTCCAATTAGCCTAAAAATAGACTTCTACACACTCACCTTCTTTCCCATCGCACTATTCGTATCATGATCTATCCTACAATTTGCAACATGATACATGGCCTCAGACCCCTACATCACAAAATTCTTCACCTACCTTCTATTCTTCCTAATTGCCATACTCATCTTAATTATCGCCAACAACCTATTTGTCCTATTCATCGGCTGAGAAGGAGTCGGAATTATATCCTTCCTCCTAATCAGCTGATGACACGGCCGAGCAGAAGCCAACACCGCCGCCCTACAAGCCGTCCTCTACAACCGAATTGGTGACATTGGCCTCATCCTATGTATAGCATGACTAGCCTCCACTACAAACACCTGAGAAATCCAGCAACTCCCCACCCCCTCCCAAACCCCCACATTACCCCTACTAGGCCTCATCCTAGCCGCAACCGGAAAATCCGCCCAATTCGGCCTACACCCATGACTTCCAGCTGCAATAGAAGGACCTACCCCCGTATCCGCCCTACTCCATTCCAGCACAATAGTAGTAGCAGGGATCTTCCTACTCATTCGAACCCATCCCCTATTCAACAATAACCAAACAGCCCTAACCCTATGTCTTTGCCTAGGAGCCATCTCCACCCTATTCGCAGCCACATGCGCCCTAACTCAAAATGACATTAAAAAAATCATTGCTTTCTCTACCTCTAGTCAACTAGGCCTAATAATAGTCACAATCGGATTAAACCTACCCGAATTGGCCTTCCTCCATATCTCCACCCACGCATTCTTCAAAGCCATGCTGTTCCTATGCTCAGGTTCTATCATCCACAGCCTAAATGGTGAACAAGACATTCGAAAAATAGGAGGCCTCCAAAAAACACTTCCCACAACAACCGCATGCCTCACAATCGGCAACCTCGCCTTAATAGGAACACCCTTCCTAGCAGGATTCTACTCAAAAGACCAAATCATCGAAAGCTTAAACACATCCTACCTAAACACCTGAGCCCTAGTCCTAACCCTCCTAGCTACATCATTCACTGCAGTGTACACAATCCGCATAACCGTACTAGTACAAACCGGCTTCGTTCGAATTCCTCCCTTAACCCCAATAAATGAAAACAACCCCGCAGTAACCTCCCCCATCACCCGCCTCGCACTAGGAAGCATTCTAGCAGGCTTCCTCATCACCTCATTCATCCTCCCAACAAAAACCCCTCCAATAACCATACCACTCTACATTAAAGTAACCGCCCTAACTGTAACAGCCCTAGGAATCGCCCTAGCCCTAGAAATTACAAAAATAGCCCAAACACTTATCCTCACAAAACAGACCCCCTTCTCAAACTTTTCAACTTCCCTAGGATACTTCAACCCCCTAACCCACCGCCTAAGCATGACTAACTTCCTCAAAGGTGGACAAAACATCGCTTCCCACTTAATCGACCTATCCTGATACAAAATACTAGGCCCAGAAGGACTAGCTAGCCTACAACTGACAGCAACCAAAACCGCCACCACCCTTCACTCAGGCCTAATCAAAGCCTACCTAGGAGCATTCGCCTTATCTATCCTTATCATCCTGATATCCACACTCAGAAACAATTAATGGCCCCAAACATTCGTAAAAACCATCAAATCCTCAAAATCATCAACGACGCCCTAATCGATCTCCCAGCTCCATCAAACATCTCAACATGATGAAACTTCGGATCTCTACTAGGCGTATGCTTAATCACTCAAATCATCACAGGTCTTCTGCTAGCCATACACTACACAGCAGACACTAACCTCGCTTTCTCCTCTGTAGCCCACATATGCCGAGACGTACAATTCGGCTGACTCATCCGCAACCTACATGCAAACGGAGCTTCCTTCTTCTTCATCTGCATCTACCTACATATCGGCCGAGGCCTCTATTATGGCTCATACCTAAATAAAGAAACCTGAAACATCGGAGTCATTCTCCTACTGACCCTGATAGCAACCGCCTTCGTCGGATACGTCCTACCATGAGGACAAATATCATTCTGAGGCGCTACCGTAATCACAAACCTATTCTCAGCCATCCCATACATCGGACAAACACTAGTCGAATGAGCTTGAGGGGGATTCTCTGTTGACAACCCCACACTAACCCGATTCTTTGCCCTACACTTTCTCCTACCATTCGTTATCGTAGGACTCACCGTCGTCCACCTAACCCTTCTCCATGAAACAGGATCAAACAACCCACTAGGCATCCCATCAGACTGCGACAAAATCCCCTTCCACCCATACTACACCATCAAAGACATCCTAGGATTTGTCCTAATACTTTCTCTGCTCGTCTCACTAGCCCTATTCTCCCCCAACCTTCTAGGAGACCCAGAAAACTTCACCCCAGCTAACCCACTAGTCACTCCTCCACATATCAAACCCGAATGATACTTCCTATTTGCCTACGCCATCTTACGATCCATCCCAAATAAACTAGGAGGCGTTCTAGCCCTAGCCGCCTCAATCCTAGTCCTATTCCTCGTCCCACTTCTACACACATCAAAACTACGATCAATAACCTTCCGTCCTCTATCACAAATCCTATTTTGAGCCCTAGTCGCCAACATCCTAATCCTAACTTGAGTAGGCAGCCAACCAGTAGAACACCCATTCATCATCATCGGTCAACTAGCCTCGCTCTCATACTTCACAATTATCCTAATCCTATTCCCCCTCGCGGCCGCCCTGGAGAATAAAATACTGAAACTCTAATATACTCTAATAGTTTATGAAAACATTGGTCTTGTAAGCCAAAGATTGAAGACTAAACCCCTTCTTAGAGTTACAACCCTCAGGAAGAAAGGACTTAAACCCTCCTCTCCAACTCCCAAAGCTGGCATTTTTAACTAAACTACTTCCTGATCCTCCCACTAAACAGCCCGAATCGCCCCCCGAGACAACCCCCGCACAAGCTCCAATACCACAAATAAAGTCAACAACAACCCTCACCCTCCAACCAAAAGCAACCCCGCCCCCTCTGAATAAAACATAGCCACACCACTAAAATCCGACCGAACCGACAACAAACCACCATTATTCACCGTCCCCCCATCCACCAACAATTCCAACGCCCCTCCCATAGCAAGACCCACTACCACAACCAATCCCATCCCAAAACCATAACCAACAACACCTCAACTACCCCAAGCCTCCGGATAAGGATCCGCCGCCAACGACACCGAATAAACAAACACCACCAACATCCCCCCCAAATAAACCATAACAAGCACCAAAGAAACAAAAGAAACCCCCAAACTTACCAACCAACCGCACCCCGCAACTGCCGCTACAACCAACCCTAAAACCCCATAATAAGGAGAAGGATTAGATGCAACCGCCAACCCCCCTAAAACAAAACACAACCCTAGAAACAAAACAAACTCTATCATGAATTCCCGCTCGGCCTCTCTCCAAGATCTACGGCCTGAAAAGCCGTTGTTATAAAATTTAACTACAGGAACGCCTAAATTATCCTACATTCCACCCCCCCCCCTTCCCCCCCCAGCGCGTTTTCTTCTTTAGCTCTAGGGTATGTATATAATGCATCACACTCTTTGCCCCATCAGACAGCTCATGAGATGTAGGATAATCCACATTACATGTCATGCTCTTCCATCATAAACCCAAACATTATCTCCAAAACGGACCTCATTCGGCCATTGTCACCTCCAGGCACATTCTTGTTTCAGGTACCATATAGCCCAAGTGTTCCTACCAACAGCCAAGCAGCAAGCGTCACCCAGAGACCCAGGAACTTATCAACTATACACACAGCCCAACCTAGTGAACGAGGAATGTCCCAGCACACCTTTGAATTCCCCTAGTCAACAGGATTCGCCCACCTCCTAGGTAAGATCCTTCTCCAACAGCCTTCAAGAACACCCAAGCCAGAGTACATGGTTATCTATTGATCGCGCTTCTCACGAGAACCGAGCTACTCAACGTTATATATACATTTCAAGTTATTGCACTGCAGGCGCATACATCTCCTAAACTTGCTCTTTTGCGCTAGTGGTTGTAACTTCAGGAACATAAACTCCTCCATTCCTTCTCACTTGCTCTTCACAGATACAAGTGGTCGGTTGAATACTCCTCCCTATTCTCATTACCTCGGCATACCGACCTCCTACACTTGGTTTTTTTTAGCGTCTCTTCAATAAACCCCTCAAGTGCAGCGCAGGTGTTATCTTCCTCTTGACATGTCCATCACATGACCGTCGAGCATATGAATCCCCTAACACCCAGAATGTCATGGTCTGACGGATAAGGTCGTCGCAAACTTGGCACTGATGCACTTTGACCCCATTCATGGAGGGCGCGCTACCTACCTCTAGACAACAGATAGTGTAATGCTTGCCGGACATACAAATTATTTTACCATTTACTAGGGACTGTCATTTAAATCCCGTTTTTCGCATCCATTTTTTTTTTTTATCTTGATTTTTATTTTTTTTTGTTAAACAATAAACCCATTAATACCTACATCATTCAAATCATTTGTCATCATCATAATTTTAACTAACCCACCTCTGTATTTTCTGCTAACAAAAAAACATCCAAACACCATCGTTAACTACACAAAACTAACCCCTAAACCAGCCCCCATCCAAAAACCAAACAAAAATACAAACTACAACAATCAATCACACCCCAAACCCCAC